CTAGAAATCCGATCCCTAAGTAATTCATTTTTGATTGAAAACTAGGACTTCATGGTTCTTATGGACCTAACTCATTGAAATTCCATCCAGTAAAACGGAAGAATTATAAATCTCCAAAATAATAGATAGGAATATCGCAAACAGAGCCATTGCGACACCCATCAAAGGAGTAGTTCCCCATCCAGGGGCTACTTTACCATATTCCGAATTCAATGGTTTCAATAAATTCCCTGTCGTAGTTCGTCTTGGCCTAGATCTAGAACTACCCTCAACGGTTTGTGTAGCCATAAATCCTATTGCATTGGTTGAGATCTGTTGACTTTGTATACTATTCCGTTGTAAATAAACGATCTTCTCGTAGCGTAGATCCGTCGTGGTCTTGAAATTATCTAATAATGGAAACAGCAACCCTAGTCGCCATCTCCATATCTGGTTCACTTGTAAGCTTTACTGGGTACGCCTTATATACCGCTTTTGGGCAACCCTCTCAACAACTAAGAGATCCATTCGAGGAACACGGGGACTAGTTGAAATAATGAACCTCCCATATTGTATTGGGAGGCTCATTACTTCAATTGAGATAATAAAAAATCATTTCATCTTTTTTGTCGGAACCTTAGGTGGTTCTCGAAAAAAGATAGCGAAAAAAATTATCCCTAGAGTCGAGACTAACAGGAATGTATAAACCAATGCTTCCATGGATTCGATCGTGGTTTACAATTATAGCTTCCACACCTGTGCATTTGGGAACATTTCCCAGATAAAGTAAAGGAAGGGCAAGAGTCAAAGAAAAGGCGATGCTTAAAATCAAGATTTCTACGGTACCCTAACCTTATGTCAAATCAAAAAATAAATTAAATCAGAGGCAAAAGACACCAGAGTAATGTTGTATCAGACTCCTTGTCGCCTTGTAGTTGGATCTCCAATTTTTTGGAATGCTCCAAATTCCACTTGAGCATCCAAATCAGGGTCAATACCAGCAAAAACATCTCTGAACAAGGTTCTAGCCCCATGCCAAATGTGTCCGAAAAAGAAGAGCAAAGCAAACGTAGCATGTCCAAAAGTGAACCAACCCCTTGGACTGCTACGAAAAACACCATCGGATTTCAAAGTAGCACGATCTAATTCAAAAATTTCACCCAATTGGGCACGTCTAGCATATTTTTTCACAGTAGCAGGATCGCCATAACTGATCCCATTGAGTTCGCCACCATAGAACTCAACAGTTACACCTACTTGTTCGACACTATACTTCGATTCTGCCCTTCTAAAAGGAACATCCGCTCTCACAATTCCGTCTCCGTCTACCAAAACCACTGGAAATGTTTCAAAAAAAGTAGGCATACGACGTACAAAAAGCTCATGCCCCTCTTTATCTCTAAAGATGGGGTGTCCTAACCATCCAACAGCTATTCCATCCCCATTGTCCATTGAGCCTGCTCTGAATAATCCCCCCTTCGCCGGATTATTACCGATGTAATCATAAAAAGCTAATTTTTCGGGAATTTTAGACCAAGCTTCCGATAAACTCAGATTTTCGGCTAGCCCGGCGCCAACTCTTCGATATATTTCTTGCTGGAAGTATCCCTGATCCCACTGATAACGAGTGGGACCAAATAATTCTATGGGAGTAGTTGCTGAACCATACCACATAGTTCCAGCAACGACGAAAGCTGCAAAAAAGACAGCAGCGATACTACTAGAAAGTACAGTTTCAATATTGCCCATACGCAATCCTTTGTATAAACGTTGGGGCGGGCGGACACTAAGATGGAATAGCCCCGCCAATATCCCCAATGTCCCCGCTGCAATATGATGAGAGGCTATTCCTCCCGGAACAAAAGGATCAAAACCTTCTGCGCCCCACGCTGGATTTACAGATTGTACTTTTCCGGTTAGACCATAAGGATCGGACACCCATATTCCAGGACCATACAAGCCTGTTACATGAAATGCGCCAAACCCAAAGCAAGCCACCCCTGAGAGAAATAAATGAATTCCAAAGATCTTGGGCAAATCCAAAGAGGGTTTTCCCGTACGTTCATCACAGAATATTTCTAGGTCCCAATACACCCAATGCCAGATAGCTGCTAAGAAGCACAAGCCAGAAAACACAATATGTGCCCCAGCCACACCTTCGTAACTCCAAATACCCGGATTCGTTATAGTTCCTCCTGTGATACTCCAACCACCCCATGAATTGGTTATCCCTAAACGAGTCATGAAGGGTATAACGAACATACCTTGTCTCCACATTGGATCAAGAACGGGATCAGAGGGATCAAAAACTGCTAATTCGTATAGAGCCATCGAACCGGCCCAACCAGAAACTAGAGCTGTATGCATTATATGGACAGAAAGTAACCGACCGGGATCATTCAATACGACGGTATGAACACGATACCAAGGCAAACCCATGGAAATACCCCTTAATTTTATCAAAGAAAAAATAGACACTATGTAACTTTATCGCATTGGAAAAGACTGATTGATGCTATGGACCTCGCCTTTTCAGTGGATTATCTCAAAGCAAGAGTTAATATTTATTCCGTTCCATTGGTAATAATTTAACAATTCTGTTCGTAGGAACAAAGAGAAGCAGATCTATTCTATACTCGATAAGTACCAATACGCAATGGGGGGATTGGTCCCATTTTTGTGAGCGAATGCATAGATACTTGTTCATCCTTCGAACGATCCATTTGTACGAATTTTCCTTTATTCAATCCGTCTTCTCCATGAACCTTCCAATCTATGGATAAAATATGATAAACGACAATATTATGAAGACAATAAACCCATTGTTACGTTTCCACATCAAAGTGAAATAGAGTACTTAATTTTTCTTTCATTTTATGCCCATTGGTGTTCCAAAAGTACCTTTTCGGAGTCCTGGAGAGGAAGATGCAGTTTGGGTTGACGTATAGTGCGACTTGTCAGACATATTGGGTCATATGGGATTTCCCCGTTCTCTCCCCCGATCGAGATATCCTCCGTTTCACCCAAGAAAGATTGATTAAACCATCAATAATTCAATTCGGAGCGTGAAGTGCAATGCAATTAGATCAATTTATTTGTTGGTTGGGGATCAATATTCTCAATTAGAAGAATTTATGGTTGGTTTGGACCAATAAAATGAAGTATCCAGGCTCCGTTCAGAAAATACCAAATTGGGAATCTATGTATGATTCCCACTCGTATCATAAATGATCCCTATTTATACCATATGAGTGATCTAAAACTACCAATTAATGGAGTAATATGATTAGTCGAATATTTGGCGGAAGGCATGAACATGAAAACGAATTGAAAAAAAAAAAAAGAAGTCGGAACAAAAAGAAGTGGTACTGTGATCATTTGTCCTATATGTGCAAATAGAATTCGGGCAGATCTTTACCCGGAGTAGAGCATAAACCTAAAAGAATTGAAGAGGCCCATTCAGGAACAAGAAAATTACATCGTGATTTGGATCTCGATGAAAGAATACATCAATGAGAGGTTAGTTCGATAAGTTCAATAAATTCTTTTTTTTTTATAGGGAAGCACGTCAAAACTCCTGTTTCTTGAAAAATGGAAGAAAAAGCCAAAGTCCCTTCGTTAAGAAAAAGCCTGCTACAAAATAAAGAAAGAGGGCTGGAATCGACACATTGATTCTTTTTTTTTTCGCAATTTTTATTTTTTGAACCGTATGCATCCAAAGGTGCGTGTGCGGTTCCTAAGGGATACAATTTTGTCCTAATCAACCGACTTCATCGAGAAAGATTACTTTTTTTAGGACAAGAGGTTGATAGCGAGATCTCGAATCAACTTGTTGGTCTCATGGTATATCTCAGTATAGAGGATGATACCAAGGATCTGTATTTGTTTATAAACTCTCCTGGCGGATGGGTAATACCAGGAGTAGCTATTTATGATACTATGCAATTTGTGCCACCAGATGTACATACAATATGCATGGGATTAGCCGCTTCAATGGGATCTTTTATCCTAGTCGGAGGAGAAATTACCAAACGTCTAGCATTCCCTCACGCTTGGCGCCAGTGAGTTTTTTTTATTTGAGAAAAAAAAAAAAGAAGACTATGCCTTCGCCATATGGAATATGAATAATAAGTAATAATAGCATGGCACTTCGAGTTCGATATGAGCAAACTATGATTGTTTTTTTTTCATAACATAACATGAGATTATATATCGAGATAGTAGTATGAAACAAAGGTTATTCCCGATTTGATATTATGTATCGGGGGTCCATTTCAGCGTCACAAACTTTTTTTTTTTGCTTTCACACCAGAAGCCTCTTTCCGATATTTATGTTATGAAAGAGTACGAAAATGAAAAAAAAAAAAAGATCATTTTTTCCTTATTTGATCGGATCATAAAGAAACTTTGGGATTGCTGAATCACAGACGAGATAAATATATAAAGCAACGGAACCATCATAGTATTTTTTGACTCCTCCGAAAGGAAGGATGGTAAATGGATCATTCAACGATCTGGGTCTGATGGATTCTATTTGTCTCTTTCTTCGATGGAAGGGAAAAGGAAATTCCATTGCGGAGCCGTATGCAATGCATAAAAGATGCCTGTACGGTTGTTCAATTCTAATTCTATCTTTTTATTCTTGTTATTCTTTATCCCTTCCCTTCGACCGATCATGCGAGATAGAGGAACCGTTCATTATGTTATATCATCAGGGTTATGATCCACCAACCTGCTAGTTCTTTTTATGAGGCACCCACAGGAGAATTTATCCTGGAAGCGGAAGAACTACTGAAACTCCGCGAAACCCTCACAAGGGTTTATGTACAAAGAACCGGGAACCCTTTATGGGTTATATCCGAAGACATGGAAAGGGATGTTTTTATGTCAGCAACAGAAGCCCAAGCTCATGGCATTGTTGATGTTGTTGCGGTCGAAAATACCGAGGATTTCACATAAATTCTTGATTCCATTTCGAACCATAATTCGAATGAGCCGTGATTTAAGATTTGATCTTCTTAACCTGGTAAAATATTATATGAAATGGAAGTAATTCATAATCATCCGGTTAGGATCGATCTAAACCAGCCCATTCTGTATACGATTCAGCATGCCAACTATTAAACAACTTATTAGAAACACAAGACAGCCAATCAAAAATGTCACGAAATCCCCCGCCCTTCGAGGATGTCCTCAGCGTCGAGGAACGTGTACTAGGGTGTATGTGCGACTCGTTCAGACCATGAGCTGGAACAAATGAGACGATTTTTCCAGTATCAATGACCAGTACCAATGAGTAGGATAGAATGGAAGAACTACATTCCATTCACTATCTTATCTAAAAATAAAGATCTATCATATACCTCTATTGTGTATGGAATTTATGGTTTCCATTGGTGCAAACCCAATCGCCTCGATTTGAGATGAAAATCAATTCCCCATTGGTAGCAAATGGTTATCCATTAAGCGGGGAAAATAGTATTTAAAAAGCAGAAAGATTATGCTTCTACTCTTGCAAGAACGGACTCACAGGGTTAGCTACCTAGCCAACCTTCATAATTAAATGCCGTCACTGTATGGATGGATCTCATTGTGAAAAGACCTATTACTGGATAATTCATGAGTAGAGCCAAAGAGTGTGAACTGTACAAGTTACTAATGACATTGATTAAATGAGGGAGGGAGCTCCGGTGTATAGAGAGGACCTCACCGTTTAAGAAGTAATCATAGAAACGATGGAAGCCACTATTTATTTATTTCTCCATTTTTCTCTATTTATTACTACCTATTTACTATTTATTTTATATCTAATATCGGTACAATTTCTTATTCCGAGGTGAAATGCCTGGAAGAAATAAAAAATCGTGGTTGGGAAGGTCATAGTAGCAAAAGCCATTGGAATTTGGATTTTATACATCGGAAGAATCCGTTTTGTTACTAATAAACTAGGGGAAGGGAAAAGAATGACTGAAAGAAAAGAAATCAATTAGTTATTCATCAAAGTTTCATTTGATTCAATGACCAGAGTTAGGCGAGGATATATAGCTCGGAGACGTCGAACAAAAATTCGTTTATTTGCATCAACCTTTCGAGGGGCTCATTCAAGACTTACTCGAACTACTACTCAACAGAAAATGAGAGCTTTGGTTTCCAGTCATCGGGATAGATGCAGGCAAAAGAGAGATTTTCGTCGTTTGTGGATCACTCGGATAAATGCAGTAACTCGTGAAAATAGGGTATCCTATAGTTATAGTCGATTAATGCACGATCTGTACAAGAGGCAGTTGCTTCTTAATCGTAAAATACTTGCACAAATAGCTATATCAAATAGGAATTGCATTTACATGATTTCAAATGAGATTATCAAATAAGGCGACTGGAACGAATTCACCGAAATGATTTAAACGGAGTTCCCCGGAGAATGAACTCCGGGAAGGTAGAGTAGAAATAAATATGATGAATAGTAGGAATGAACGAACACTTTTCAATAAAATCAATAAAAAAAAAAAAGATCATTTTTTCCCCATTCATTCTTTTTTTTTTTTTTCTTACGACGCGACAATCAAATCTCTCGGCTTTTTCGAACAAAACCTCAATCTGAGTTTGAATTCCAATTAGAGTTTTGATTCAATTTGAGGAGTAGGCCTATTTATTTCTGGTTTTAGGACCAGCAGTTCTAGGGGTCGACTCGGTTCTTTCAAATTGTTTCTCATTATTAAGAAAAGGTAACGAAGATAAAATACGAGCTTGTTTTATAGCAATAGTAATTAATCGTTGTTGTTTCAAGGTCAATCTATTCACTCGTCTAGATAATATTTTTCCTTGTTCACTAATAAATCGACTAATTAAACTCATATTTCTATAATCAATTCGATCCCCCGATCCAATTGGGGGCAAACGCCTACGAAAAGATCGCTTGGATTTACGAAAGGGTCGCTTGGATTTATCCATGATTTATTCCTTATCTCTAAAATCCTATTTATTCATTCATTTCGGTTTCGGATCCGACCGAAATAGGAATAGTACTTGATTTGTTTATATTTTTTTATATATCTATCTATATGTAATATGTAATTTCGTCCTGTTCCTTGGAAGGGTGGAACAGACATTCTATTCTGTTCAATCTATTTCTTTATCTCCCCGTGAATCGTATGCTTGTAACAATAAGGACAGAATTTTCTCAATTCCAATCGACTAGGTGTATTGTGTCGATTCTTTTGAGTAATATATCTGGAAATGCCCCGCGATTCCTTATTTAAATCATTTCGGACACAACTGGTACATTCCAAAATCACTCTTATTCTGACATCTTTACCCTTGGCCATGAACCTCCTTTGGATTTTGGATTCCCTCTTCTATTTTTGATCTGAATCGAAGAATACGAAAAGAAGGAAAAATAAATAGAAGTTGCTAACTGATAACTCGAAATCCAATTATGAAAGATTTCGCTGCAATCAATAGAGTAATAATAAGTAATACAATTATTTCTAACTATCCATTATTTCTAATCCCAGTCAGTATTTCATTTACTGTCTTGTAGGCTCTTGAACAGCCTGTCCTAGACCCACATTTCTATTTCTGTTCTCCCTCTATTAATTCTATGCTGAGCCCGAGTTTCGCTGAGGTTTAATCCACTTTTCTTTCTTCTTTCTCTTTCCTTCCTAAACAACTGGAAAAAAAAATGCAAAAGGGTAGATTAGTCACAGAGGATTTGTTGTATCTCTAATCTTCTTCACCCCTTCCCATGTCAATAACTAGAATGAAAAAAAGGGGAATGTCAACGCATCTGGGAATAAACGATTGATCTCTATCAATAGACCTGCTAAAGACCCGAACCATAGAGTAGTTAGCACAGGTGCCACGGATAGATATGTTTTTATATCTCGCATTGAAAATCCTCCTTCTTTATTGTAATACATATATGATCAGATGTATCTGTAGTTAAAGATCACTTGTATTTGTACACGAAATCCCTAATCCCGAACTAAAATTAAAATGGATATGTACAATAAATCCGTTGGATGAGATCTACCTGTCCCTAAAACAGAAAAAGATGACCCCTTATTACTGAGCATTACCGATAAATATTCATTTTTTTATACGTTAGGTTTCATATGTATATAATTCTTTGATTATATGAATATGAAATCAAAAAGAAGAAATGGCAAGAGAAATTGTCTCTAGATATAGGAAATAACGATGTGGAAAACAAGACAAGGATTCCCTACAATGAAACTGTACAACAATTGAAAGGGATGTAGCGCAGTTTGGTAGCGCGTTTGTTTTGGGTACAAAATGTCACGGGTTCAAATCCTGTCATCCCTACCTATTACTTCCCCTATGGGCAGTAACGAGGGATCAATTGAGATCGATTTAAATTGGATTGGACTGGACATCATTTTGCATTTTATGATACTACATGCATGATACTACATGCATGCAAGATGTATTGGGGGTACAAAAAGAATCCCTTTCTTTACAGTTGTATCTCCTGTCATAAAAAAGCGCTCTTAGTTCAGTTCGGTAGAACGTGGGTCTCCAAAACCCGATGTCGTAGGTTCAAATCCTACAGAGCGTGATTCTGTTCTTGTAATGTCGAATCACAATAAAATAACTTTACTAACTTGAACTGCAACCTGAATTTGACCTCCTGCAGATTAAGAAGGAGGTCAATCAAAAAAGAGATGTTATTCAATCAAAGGTCCAACTGATCTCCGCGTCTGTATTGTAAATATGCAGTTACGAATAATCCGGCCAAAGTAATAGGAATTAGACCTAAGACGATTCCAAATAGAAAAACTTCAATCATTTCAATTTGTTGGAAAGGGGAAAAAATAGAGGTAATATCTATCCCTAAATATTAATCCGAATCACCCATGAATCTCAATGACCAAGAATTGGTAATTAACGCGGGAAGGAACTGTCGAATACCTGAAATCTCACAGAACTATGAATTTTGATGAATTATTCATTCAATTAATTTCAAATAAGTCGTATCTTGCTCAGACCAATCAATAGAGCTGGGGTTATAGTTGAAGCAGCTAGTAGAAAACCAAAATAACTAGTTATAGTAGGCATGAAGGAGCTAAATGAGATACGTTCTTTTTTTTTTTTTTACATATGTTTATAAAGCGCTTACCTAAGTTTCAATTTTTGCGAGATGCGATGATCAGAAAAAATACCAATTGACAGAATCAGTTCCAATTGAAAGTTCTTGATTCATCAGTCATTATAGACGGCACTGACAAAGATAGGGTGGCAGAGGTAGAAAAAAAAAGATTGATTTATCATCTTTGACATCTGCCAATGTCGGGATTCCAAATCAACAGATTCGATGAGCAACTCGTGAGTAAAGTAATAGTCAGAAGAACTGTGTCGTGTAACTTCATTCAAAAATGAAATTCTCTTTGAATAACTATAGAATAAAAGAATTGGATTTGAAAAGAATTTCCATTACTGTAGAACCAACCAATTACTTGAAATGAAAGGATTAGAAAAAAAAAAGAAAAATATCTTTTCTACAACCATGAGAGGGGATTTCTATATTTTGCATCTAATTGAATTGTGGGAATATGATAATCTCGTTCATGAATTATTAGAACCCGCCGACTCAAACTTTACTAAGAACTTCAGTTTCTAGTCCAAAGCCAATACTTGAAACCCTATACTACAGAAATTTGATCCATTTTTTATTGAATGACACGTGGTTCCGCATAGACAAGTAACAAGAAAGGAAAAAAGGAATTATGTACCATTTCTTTTCGATACTGATTGAAACTGCGTTGCTGTGTCAGAGCAAGGATAGCTATACTGATTCGGTATACTCTAAATACACCTTCGGTACAATATTGACGATCTCACAAAGATGAAATATCAGTAGTTTTCCATTTACTGATCCCATCTTTCGAGGAATCGATCCCCCTTTGACTGTACAAGAATATGTGGAGCTCAGCATGTCTGGAAGCACGGGAGAACGTTCTTTTGCTGATATTATCACCAGTATTCGATACTGGGTCATTCA